AAAGTACAGGTCCCAGGTCCGCCCTTTGAATATGAGCTCTCCTGTGAGATGATCCCAAATCATTCTCCAACCAGCAGTCAGGCCTAATATCAAAGGCATCAGCCGCAGCAGAAGCTAGGTTCTATCATTCATCCGAGGGCGTTTAGGCTCTTTAGTGCTATACTCGCTTTCCCATCGACCTTTCTGTGTAGGATTTCCATCTTAGTTGTCAGACGCTATCTTTGCCTATCAGACTATGCAGACCTAAAGTCTGACTTTGATTATTAAATACAGTTATGGAGTTTCCCTGCCTAACCTAGTAGATGGAGTGGTGCCCTATTATGCGCGATAACACGCAAATAAAAAAATATTGTACGAGAATAGTCCGCTCATTCTCTGCTCTTTCTTTCGCTCTTTTTGAGTGAATCCGCCCACGGGATCTATTTTGTTCCAGACACCCATAGGGATAAAAACCTTTATGCTTCTTGCTTGATAAGTGAGTTTGCTTTCCCTTTCGGCTAGTCTTCAATCATGAGGAAAGCTGACCCCATAAGTTGGGCATTCCTGCGGACACCGTCCCAGTTATCTGGATCGGGAATGAAAACTAGACGAATCCCATTTTGAAGAAAGAATTCCCCTTCTTTTCTTGCCTGTAGGAAATAGGCAATAGAAAAAAGATTAGAGGACTCACTTGACGTTGTGTATAGCGTAAAGAGCTCTTTTTAGGATCAAAATACGCTGTTTCCTCAAGTCTGATCCTTTTGAACGAACTCTTATGAGTGGAAAGACTGATTCGAAAAATCAGTCCCAACAGTTGAGGCGAGAAACAAAACCTAACCTCTGATTTCACCTCTTTGAGTCCTCAACTTCGACCACTTTACCATGGAATGTTTTCTGTGACCCATCCTTATTTAAGATAAGCGCTTTCAAGCTTCCTTGCCATTGCGATTGAAAAGGTTTGTTTAGAGTTGGATTAGCTGACCCAACCACAGCCAAGCGTGGAAATGGTTGGAATCTTGTGACTGCGCGCAAGGGCTTAACTTATTTCCTTCAAATACTACTTTGAATAGTGCTTGCCCCTCTGAAAAGAAGGAAACTATTCTCTACCTCCCGCCCAACCCACTATCCATAAACGTTGATTGACTTATTTCACCTTTAGAGCTGACGACTTCCACCTGGAACTGAAAGGATTTTGTTTAAGATCTTACCCCTCCAAAAGGCTTCCCACATCAGAAAGACTACAGGAACATTGTTTCAATCTATCCACTTTGCCCTAACAGCAAGCAGGACTGGACTAACCAGCTCTACTCACTTGCTTCCAACAGTCAAGCTATTCTATCGGGTCTTCCTCACTATTTTTTAATAAAGTAAAAATAAACTTAAAGCAAGCTGAGAATGAAATAGTCGGATTTGCAGAAAACTGCTTACTTCAAGCGCAACACTCAACCTTCCCGCCTTTTAGAGGAGGTGATGCACCAATCATTTGTTGTCCTGACACATTTGATTGATGTATTCAGGAGTCCTAACACCCCGCTCTTCACTAACTGAGAGCAAATCCCCGTCGACAAGATAGCCGGTAAAGGGAGAGTCCGTAAACTGCCTGTACGTCTTTCCCGAGAACGAATTCAAACCCGGTCTGTCACCCGAAAAGCCATGGAGAACGAAGGCACGCTCACGACGGAACAAACATCTGACACAGCCGCCGAGATAGCCATGCTCAAACAGAAGTTGGAAGAGATGACAGTCCTCTATCAACGTTCGGTGGCTAACCAGAAGCAACCGCTACTCCCAGTCTCGGAGGTAGCGCCCTCTTTCGTTCCACCGCCCTCTTCAGCATTCACCTTTGGGGCAGAATCCAGTAATACAGCGGCCGGTTTTGGACCTCCAACACAGGATCCATTACAAGCCTTTTTGCCTTCCGCTCCTCAAGTCCGCTTTGCACCACAATCTGTACAACTACCTCAAGGGTCGGAAATGTTACAAGTCCCACCCCCCTCAGTTGTACCACCAGCATACCCTCAGACTTTTGGTCAGGTTGAGTCTGAGACAGAAGGTTTCTCACGCCCGCCAAGGGGCATCTCCAAATGACAAGAACGACGACCTAGCCCAGAAAGTGCATGCCATGCAGAGCGCCATCCAATCCATGCAAGGGCTTTCCATGTACGGGAGCATCGATTTCAGGCAATTATGTTTTTCCCGGATCATCCACTTCCTCCAAAGTTCATGGTACCCGACTTTTCCCAGTTTGATGGCACGGGGAACCCCATTTCCCATCTCAAGCTTTACGCCGGTGCTCTCTGTGGGTACGCACATGACAGTAAGCTGTGCGTGCAACTTTTGCAACGAAGTCTCAAGGGCTCAGCCTTGCAGTGGTTTGCCCAGCTGAACCTACAAGAAATCCGTACTTGGCCTGACTTGTCAAATGCATTTCTCACCCAGTACAAGTACAACTGCGAGCTGACTGTAGACCGCTGTGCTTTAATGGAAATGAGTCAGAAGTCGGGAGAGTCGTTCCGAGAATATGCCCTCAGGTGGAGAGAGTCGGCCTCCCAAGTGCATCCACCCCTCACCCAATCAGAGCATTCTCAGCTCTTCCTCAAGACCTGCCTATCAGAATACTTGGAAAGGATGTGCTCCAGTGTCGGACAAGGTTTTACTCAGATCATAGCCGAAGGGGAAATGATTGAGGCTGGCCTCAAGTCTGGTCGTCTCACTGAACGCTTTTTGTCAAGGAACGAGGAGAGTTCATCCTCCTACGTAAACAAGCTGCGGTTAAGAAGCCAGAGAAGAAAGAGGGGCAGGTATCAACAATCTTACCTCTGATTCAGTATGGAGGAAGCCAGTACCCTCCGTTTCAACCAGCTCTAGTACAGCCGAATCCTGTTCCACCAGTACAGGCAGCACCCGTGGCGCCGCCACCCGTTGCAGCTCCCATTGTCAGGGTTAATCAACAAAGGCAGGCCAACAGGAGGGGTCGCGTTTTCACTCCCATGGCCATAACCTACGCAGAAGCCTTCAATCGTCTACAGGCTGCAGGACATGTAGCTCCGATTCCGGCACAGCCCCCACAAATTCCTCCACCCCGAACTCACAATCCCGACTACAAATGCATCTACCATTCGGGACAAGTTGGGCATGACACCGAGAATTGCTATGCACTCAATCAAGCATCGAATTCAAGACTTGGTCGAGTCTTCTGCTGTGGGAGCACAATGGGTTACTCCACCGGGGCAACCTAATGTTACTACCAACCCACTTCCCAATCATGGAGGGGTGAATACTCTAACCGACGAAGAAGACTTCATCGATCACGGCCTTTTCATAGGACCTCCTGGCGCAGTAGTATCAATCACGATGGAACAACCTGTGGAGGACGCCTACACCCGCTATGCTCGAACTCAAGACTGGGTGAATCCCAACGTCCGTAACATCATGGACGGAATGGGGTTTGATCCTACCAGAGGTTTGGGTATAATGCAGCAAGGCATTGTTGAGCCTATTCAAGCTTCCACCCACAAATGTCGATTCGGAACTGGGTATCGTCCTCGTTTTGGTGAAGAAGAATAATTCAGAAAGTCCAGAGCCCGGTCTGGTCTGCCTTATCAACTGACCATGAGCGGCTACTTCTGCAAGGAAGGCTCTTCTGAACCACTCAGCGGATATCAGGTCTACAATACCGTTCAGGCCCAAGGATGGGGACCCGAATTTGACAAAGAAGACGGCTTTGAACCCCCTCAGAAGACCAACGTTCCCCCTAGTCGTAGCCATTCAATTGGAAGAACTTGACCTGGAGGACAATATGATAGGCATGGCAGGGTTTATTCCCCAGTTGGACCCACGCAGAGCTTCACGTGCATCAAATGTGCAGAGAAAGATGCTCCGTCCACCGACACTTCCGGTTGACTTACCCTTTCTGGGAATGATGACCCAGCCACAGTCAATCCAGCTCCCATTTCTAACATCTACTGGGACACATCAAACGACGGCACCGGAAGTAGCATCTGTCTACCTGCCTTTCGAGCAATACGGGCCGTTAATGCCTCAGCCGGTGAATCTCCTGTTCATGGCACAACAGGGAGTCACGGACACTCATCGAGTTCCCTGGAACTATCCAATCATGCCCGAGCCAACTGAGCCATCGCCTGTTGTTGACGAGATAGACCCGCTCAGGACGTTGTTATACCCCTGAAGTGCTCTTCCAGCGCCTCATAGTCTTTACATAGTCTTTTTCGTACACCTGTAGAGCTGCTCATCAAGAAACGTCTCCCAAGTCGTGTTCCAACCAGATGACTCCATCTCTCTCTTGGATTATGTCCCGAATCCTCAGAATCGGTGTCTGATGGTCTTCATCTCCGCTGGAATCTTAACTTGACGTCTCGGCTTCCTCCTTCGATCCGTCTTGCAAGTGCAGGGTAACCCTAGGCCGGATCTCTACTTCATCGACTGTGTGCTTGCCGCCCAATCCTTCCCAACTCTGGCCGCCTGTAGCTAATGTTTTCCCAGTAGCGTCTCGTAAGCACCTTCGTGCTGAGCCGCCTTAACTAATAGGGGCACAAAAGTGGATGTTAAACTAAAGGTGCCTCAATGGTTCTGCCTTAAAAACTTCTCCAGCGGCTTCACTGGTCGCTGGTCTGCCATTAAGAAAGAAGAAAACAAAAGCCAGGGAGTTCATCTTGGCAGAGTGACCCAGGATACCCAGATCCGGATAAAGGAGGCACACTGTCCTCACTGACTTTAGGAGAAGCAATGACTTGCTAGCTCAGAGGAGAGCGGCATATTAAGCGACAACTTATGTCGAAGAACTGGCCTCGGGGATATATGAATTAGTAGACTAATACAAATAAAGCACATCAGCAGCATCGACATACTACCAGAGCTAGGACGAGGGAAGCTCAAGAACTAGCTACTAGGATTGGGAAAGGACTGACTCCCTTCCTGGATAGGAAGCCCTACTCTCTTACGCTATTTGGAGGACAAAGAAGAGCACGCTGTCCTTTAGGAACAAGAGCGCACTAGTCTGGTACAAGACTTTTATGGCACAGAAGGGGACGCTACTCTAAGAGCAGTCTTACACAGGAGATGCACCAATGACGGCCTATAGGAGATAGCAGAAAGAAAGAACAACGAAGAAAAGCACTTGGAAGAGTCCTGACCTCTGGAAGAAATCAAAGAAGACGGCGGGGTCCGGGCTTGGCTCGAATTGACCCCTTGGGTTACGGGGGAAACAAGAAAGAAGGCAGAAAGGGATTTCAGCGCTTACCTCGGCTCCATGAATGGCCGTTAAATCGTACATAACTGATTGTCTAACGAAAGAAGTTGGCCTTCGGAGAGAGGCTCCTCTACTATCTTGACTTCTCTTTTACCCTAGCTCAGGAGAAAGAGGCACCAGGAGAGAGTCTATAGAAGTTAAGCCTGCTTTTAGGGAGCTAACCGGCTGCTGCTTGTCCTATAGGAGACAAGCTACCTGGGACGGGAAGTATATGCTTCTTGCTTTGGAGGGCAGGACGAGAACCTCTTTCTTTGACTACCTTTTAGTTTAGTAATAGAGCAACCCGGAGCTTGGGGCACCTTAGCTCGACTTACAGTACAAGGAAAGAGGCTGCTTTAGACTTATTCATGAAAGAACACGACCCTGCCTTTGTAGTTAAAAACAACAGACTGAGGACGGGGGCTCAGTCCGAGATAGGAGAACGAACTCACCTAACAAGAGCAGCAAGCCAGAGCTTATCCCTATCCAACATAGGAACTCGGAGAGTAACCCGACGTCTCTTCTTGCCCACCCTATCATAAACCCATATATTGATTTTATCGCTACGCATATAATCCTGCACAGTTGTGAAGTACGGTACACTATACTGCACTGGTTTACCCAAGAATGAACAAATCCAACCGATTAGGTTAATCAACTTCATTAAATTGACTATGTCAGGATATTTATTTTTCCAAAATACTTGGAAAAGTAGAGCAATCTGATAGTAATCCTTAAAACTGAGCAAACCACCATAAGCATCACTAATATCCTTAGTCACCGTTATAATAGTCTTACCATATATCAATGGCATAAAGACTTGTTTGACAAGCTTTCTCGTTAACAGAGATTTTATGATAGCATACTTCTCATTATCCAATCTTGAATGTAAGAACACCATAATTTCATCTTTCAAACAAGAATACAAATCTTGGATTTCATTCGAAGGAGACGGAATCAGATTCGTTCGCCTAGCCATTTCTGTGTTAAGCAAAAAATAACTCATGATTTGATAAGCACTCGCAGATGCATCTTGAGTCACTGGAACCTTACTTAAACCTATAATTCTATCCTTAGGAGTCACTCTATCGTTAGACAGAATCTTTGATAGGAACTGAAATGGATCACTAGCCTGTACTGCAAAGTCAATTAAAACTTTATCATAATCAGATTTAATCACATCTAGATTATCTATATACCATTGATAAGCTTCATCTTCCGTTTTAAATTTCTTAAACTTAAAGGCAGCTGCAGATGCTAAGCATTTTCTAAATTCTTTCGTATCATCATCATTTTCATTTCTTTCAGGGTCTTTAGAAAATTTAATCAAACTTTTAGCTAAATCACGCTCGTGAAAATGCAATACACCAGCGCGGTAGATTCTACCACGGAAGTCCATGAAAGCCGGCAGATAAAATGTATATTCATCGTATGCATCCGCAAGATTTAATACGAAATCTTCATACCTAGCTTGCTGCATCCGACTAACTAATTCCTTTAACAAAGCATTAATGTTAGACACATTCTTCACACCAGTGGTGTCATTGAAGAAGCAGGACCTCAATAGGTCAGATACTTCTTCTAGATTCACACGCGCTAGTTTTCGATTCATAAAAAGACCCACTTCTTCTAAGTAATCCCGATTCTTATTAATAAACAATAAGAATTCGGAATTTATCATAAATGCTTGTGACTGAAGTATATTCAATATATAACACACATCTTTTGGATTACTCAACTTGATATAGAAATGACTATAGTCACGAGAAGTTAATACACGAAACCGATTATAAATTTCTGCCGTGTGGGCGCATAAGTAACCACCTGAAATATCATCTAACGATGAAGGGTTATCTACCGTAGATGTCCAATTCATAGGATGGTAAACCATAGGAAGATTGAGTTTAACAGGAAGGAGATTTAAGTCAAAATTGCATATAGCGTAACAATGTAATGGATAATAACCCGTCTTCTTAGACTTAGAAACAACTGGTAATGTAGCCGTATGGCTTCTCTCAGTTGTCAAACTAATCAATTTTCTTTCAATCAAGAACTCTAACAAGCTTTTACCGATAGCATAATTATGCCTAGTTAATTTATTATCTGGCTTGAGATATGACTTACCAGTTTCTTTCTTACTACCTTCTTTTTCATTAACTGCAGCTGTTTTTTCGACATTACCTGCTTTCTCTTTCTTCTTATTATGCATAGAAATAATATACATTGCATGATATCGTACATGAGAATCAATCTGTTCGATCAAAGTAGACACTCTAACGATTGATAAATCCTGTATATTGTTGAATACAGACCCTAGTACATGAATTAATAAAGCCTCAAGAGTATATTGACTAAATACATGAATATAACTCAATTCAATTTCAGATAGGCCACACTTCTTTTGCTTTAGATATTCCTTAGCTGTTATACCACCTTTATTAATGATTTTATCGAGCATCATCGTAGAATGTTTAAACACATTATTTTCATCAAAATCCATAGTATGCTCTTCGATGGCTAACTGTAAAATATAAAGTTGATGAGCCTTCATAGTTTTACAACTTTGTTCCTTCAACTTATTAAGAACTGAATACTGATAAGTTTTAGTATTAGATTTGATGATTTTATTTTCTACAAGATTACCCAACTTATCGTTGAAATTATTCCAGAACGCAGAAAGAATATCATTTTGTTTACTGTTATTAGCATTACCAGCATAAGATCGTACGAAAATTAGTATTTTGCAGTTTCCGGCACTGCAAAGCCGCATCATAATTGATGGTGTTCTTTTCATTTTAATTTTTTTGATTTCTTTTGTTGTGTGCAGTCCTTCTGTATGTAGAACATTGGCTCCAGAGTCCAATGGGTGCACTCTGACCGTCCCCAGTCCAGTTGGAACAGAAGTCACCAGCTTTCATTGGCGGGAAGCTGACTGAGGTCTTCCTAGTTGACGACAATGATCAACCTGTCACGACCGTAGTGGGTCAAATAGAATGAATCCTATATGTTCATTATATTTGTTTCTTATCCCATAAGATGGATAATATCCCCGTATTGTGGTATCGGCCGTACCTACCTAGCTCCTCGTTGGTCCTTCTTTCACTAATAAGCCCGGGCGTATTCAAAAGGAAATTATTATTCGTTAGTTATTTGAGCCAACGTACGATGGCACGAGTTAGCTTGCTATAACGTACGATGACACGGTTTTTCAACGTACGATAACACGGTTTTTCAACGTACGATAACACGATTCAAGCATTTCCGTCGTTATTTGAACCAACGTACGATGGTACGATGGCACGGTTTTTCAACGTACGATGGTACGGGTTAGCTTGCTATTTAGAACTAGTGGTGTGATGCCTTTCGTTTCGATTTCAACGCTTTTATTAGATCGCTCCTTGCGTTCCCTTCAGTTGCCTTCTTGCGGTCCTATAAGACTACCACCTTTCTTTTTCAAGGTTGAGCTTTTTCAATTGAAGCTAATGCTATGTTGCCCTTCCCTTGTTCAAGAGACTTTTAGCTACCGGCCCAAACAAAAGAGATTAGCCTCTTGATCGATCGATTGATTGGATCGAAGTACGAAGGGGTTGATAGTCCCGTCTGCTAGGCTTTTCCGAACTTCCCTTCGCCTTTCTGCCCGTGAAATCCTTTTCTTCTGCTTTTTCCCAACATCCCCATTCTTTAGTATTGAAGCATCTATTAGTTAAGGGGGTTCCAAAGAATCATCCGAACATTCTGAGATAGGGTTGTCAAATGGGGGAAGAGGAACGAGAGGCGCCCCTAAGCTTTCCGGCTCACTAGTAGGTGACGAGGGGATTTCTAAAAAGGGGGTAATTTCATCTGCCGATGCATTCGTTCGGATACATTCTTCCTTCTTCACCTTTTCAACCCACCCTTACTAAAAAAGCGAATTTGCCTCTTCCTGGTAATGAATTGAGCGGCAGCGAGGAGGTCCGGTTCCATAGTGATTTCGTCTGCTTTTGGAACTTCGATTCCTGGGGGCAAAGAAAGTGACTCCGGAGTTTTGAATTCTCAGAACCTCCTTCGAATTACAGAACTTGAGGGGGTCTCACAGCCATCTCTCTTCGAGCGGCAGTGCAAGCTCGGATGGTGTTAGCGCTGGCAGAAGGTCCTGGATTAGTTTGTACCGGTGTAGGTCCCCGAGTGGTGACTTGTCCCCCTTGATGTTGTGGCATTGGATTAGTATAGATCCCCAGTAGCTTCAGTGACATTGGCGGCTTTCAGGTATGCCTTAACTTCGTTCCAATTGATACGATTTTCATCATTCATGTCATAGATGACATCACGCAAAGTCTGACACTCTTCGATGGTATGGCCTGCGTATCGGTGAAATGGACAGAACTTTAAATAGTCGAGACCAGGAGGCCAGGGGAGTGGTTTATCTCTGGGCAGAGAAATGGCTTTCCAGGTCAGAAGGATGGAGAATAGGTAGGAATGGGTAGGGGTAATGGATGGTAGTGAGCTCCATTGGGTCCCCAGGGTCGCTTGGGAGCACCTTGTTGCTGCTGAGGATCATAATTGGCCGGGGGCGCAGCGTTGTTATAAGCGGGTCTGGGCGGAGCTTGCGCTGGGTTTTGCGATTGCGATTGGGTAGGAGGGGTTTGAGTGGGTTAGGGGACGGCCCCGGCCCCCTGGATGGCTTGCTGATTCCGGGTGCTCTGTTGTCTCTGTGCATTCTGCTGTGCTTGAACCGCATTAATTTGATTCGGACTGATGGTAACCTCTTGAGTTGGCTGCTGGGTTCTTAGGGTA